CAATACGAAATAACATAAAACAGACTAATTCTAAAAATGTGGACCTTCCGCTCAAATTGTCCCATTTTGTTTGTGCAAGGAAAGATATGAAATATTTGAATCAGATTGGATTTCATTACAATTTTGTAGTATACCAATGAATGGAACTATTACTATTTCATCTAAGATTTCATCTAAGTTGAATAACCAAGGACTTTCTTTTACTACGGATTTTGATAACTCGAGAAGTTTTCATTTGGTTATGATCCAAACCAAAGAGGAAAAAGAATAATTATTCCATGATAAAATAGAGTAGAGTAACCATACGTTTTGTTTACATGACATGTATACGTCATATGCCATACAATGGAAATAAAAATCCATGGGACGATTCATGAATTTGTAATAGATCCATGGGGTAGCTGATGAGAGAAGTTGGTGTTGAGAAATAGGAAATTTGAAAGGAATTATTCCTATGGAACCATTGATCGGTCATACCTGTACTGCAATAATATGAATGACTCGCTATTCACTCGGTTTCTGGTCAATAATAAGATTATGTAGGAGAGATGGCCGAGTGGTTCAAGGCGTAGCATTGGAACTGCTATGTAGGCTTTTGTTTACCGAGGGTTCGAATCCCTCTCTTTCCGTTTCTGTTAATTCGTTACCGACCACAATGTATCAAATCAAATAACAATGGATACCATTATTCCAGCAATAAGACTTTTATTTGATAGAAATTCTCTATTCCAGAAATTCTCTATTCCTAATTACATTACTGCGGTACGTAAAATACAAATATCAGAAAGAGCAAAAAAGAAAAAAAATCCTACTGCTGATCCATTTGTAATACGTGAATGAGAAAAATGCGGATCAAGGCCCTTAGATCTATTTACTTCGCCGAAAAGAGGGCAAAATTCTCTGAATCTTTCTTTGTTATTTTCGTTAGGTTCAAGTCTGGCGGGAATAATATTCTACGACTAACAACTCATTTATTTTCAAACCGATCCATTTACTATCTATTATTTGATTTACTAATCCTTTATATTGGAATGAGTCAATAGTCAAATGTTTTGGCAATTCCTCGGGGGGGGATGAAGCAATATAATTTTGAATCAGAGCTTTCGATCTTTGTTTATCCTTCGTAGTAATAATATCTCGGGGTTTGCAACGATAACTTGGTATATCCACTATACGACCATTAACTAAAATATGTCTATGGTTAACTAATTGCCTAGCTCCAGGAATGGTCGAAGCCATACCCAATCGAAAAAGGATGTTATCCAAACGCATCTCAAGTAGTTGTAGTAAAACCTGACCTGTTGAACCTTTGGCTTTTCCAGCGATATGTACATATCTAACTAATTGTCGCTCCGTCAGACCATAATGAAAACGCAATTTCTGTTTTTCTTCTAGACGAATGCGATATTGCGATCTTTTCCCAGAACGCAATTGGGTTTTAAGATCACTTCCGGATTTAGGTCTTTTACTAGTTAGTCCTGGTAAAGTCCCCAGACGGCGTATTTTTTTGAAACGAGGTCCTCGGTAACGAGACATAAAGACTCCTTTTTTTATTTTATTGAAATTTCATTTTACAGAAGAAATCTTAAATTAAGACTGAACTAAAGAATAAACAAAGCAAAGCTAAATTTACTGAAGTATTACAAAGTAGAATGAAATGAATTCTATTAATATCCGGATTTTTTGTATATGTATATATAGGAAGTTGAGGCTCCGTTTTATGATTTGTTCTGTAGAGATCTAATTGCTCCAATCCATTTTTTATTCATAATTACAAGTTACCACGACATAATAGATCGGTGATCCAACATTTTTTTTTTTGAGAAAAGGAGAGATTATCAATCATGGAAAAATCGATAGAGAAAAAAAGCCGGCTATCGGAATCGAACCGATGACCATCGCATTACAAATGCGATGCTCTAACCTCTGAGCTAAGCGGGCTCACATAACAGAAATAGAAATAGTATAACAAATAGAAATAGTGTATAGGAATTCGGGAAACTGCTAGATCTTAGCTTAGCTATTAGCTATTAATTTAATATGAACTATATAATTCATAGTTCTATAGTTATATCTATATCATTATATATATATCATTAGTTATATTAGATATAACCAATATAACTAATGATATAGAACTAGATATGACTAAATGGAATTAATAGAATTCTATTTTTCTAATAGATATTTCTCTAATAGAAATATATGACTAATTAGTATATGACTAATTAAATTAGTAGAATTTGCATTCTATCATATTAATTACATTAATTAATATTTATACATTCTATTTTTTTTATTTTATGCATTTTATTTATATATTTATACATTTATTTATACATTTATTTATACATTAAATTTGTATTTTAATTTAATATGAATATATATATATATATTAATGATAATATTAAATTTATAATATAAAATTATAAATTATGATTATAAACTTAATATAATTATAAACTTAATATAAAATATAAAGTATTTATTTCTTAAATTTAAATTAAAGTAAATTAAAGTAAAGTAAAGCAGTTATAGCAATAATTATAGCGAGCGGATCGGTCCTAAGAAAAGGATAAGATAAAGATAAAGATACACAATCCAAATTAGAATAAGACATTTTTCTGGTTTCATTCGGAAAAGGAAGAGATAGGACGAAAAAAAAAGAATGAATATCGACCGTTCCAGTATTCCAAATCGCACTGTAAAAAAGAAAGGGAGGGAGAAACATATATATGTGGGATATATCTATCCATATTGAATTGCGGATACATCAATGATAGAATCATTTCTGATTGAAACAAGTTTTATCCAATAGAGATAAACTGATAGAGGATCGCCAAAAAAATCAAATAGCAGCATACACTTTTTCGATATGGGAATCATTATCTAATGAATTCAACGGTTCCAAAATAAATGAAAGAGATGGGTGGAATTCCAACTGGATCTTGGTCTCAAATCAAAGGGGGATATGGCGAAATTGGTAGACGCTACGGACTTGATTGGCTTGAGCCTTGGTATGGAAACCTACTAGGTGGTAACTTCCAAATTCAGAGAAACCCTGGAATTAAAAATGGGCAATCCTGAGCCAAATCTTTATTTTGAAAACAAGAGTTTATAAAACTAGAATAAAAAGGATAGGTGCAGAGACTCAATGGAAGCTGTTCTAACGAATGGAGTTGACTACGTTGTGTTGGTAGCTGGAATCCCTCTATCGAAATTACAGAAAGGACGGCCCTATATATCTAATACGTACGTATACATACTAACATATCAAACGATTAATCACGACCCGAATCTATCGAATATATATATGAAAGAAAAAATTCAGAGTTATTGTGAATCCATTCCAATCGAAGTTGAAGGAAAAATCGAACATTCAGTGATCAAATCATTCATTCCAGAGTTTGATAGATCTTTTGAAAAACTGATTAATCGGACGAGAATAAAGAGAGAGTCCCGTTCTACATGTCAATACCGACAACAATGAAATTTATAGTAAGAGGAAAATCCGTCGACTTTAGAAATCGTGAGGGTTCAAGTCCCTCTATCCCCAACAAAAAAAAGTCCATTTTACTTCCTAACTATTTTTTTATCCTCTTTTTTTTTTTCATCAGTGGTTCAAACAAAATTCACTATCTTTCTTTCTCATTCACTCTACTCTTTCACAAATGGATCCGAAGAGAAATCTTTGGATCTTATCCCAATTTGGATAGATACCTGTACAAATGAACATATATGGGCAAGGAATCTCTATTATTGAATCATTCACAGTCTATATCATTATCCTTACATTTATTAGATAAAATTTTTTAATACTTTTTTTTTATTTTAGTCCCTTTAATTGACATAGATACAAGTACTCTACTAGGATGATGCACGGGAAATGTCGGGATAGCTCAGTTGGTAGAGCAGAGGACTGAAAATCCTCGTGTCACCAGTTCAAATCTGGTTCCTGACATATGAATAATATATCGGATGTATATTTATACAAATTAATCGAGACAGATCGGGATATATATTCGTTAGTTAATAGTCTAGAGCATGATACATACTTATTCATCTAGCGTATAGATATATACCTCCATTTTTAGAGATGGTAAAAAATATATGTATGGTTATGGTAAAGAACTAAAGTGGGATTATGTTCCCCTTTCTTTTTTCTTTCTTGTTTCTTTCTTGTTTGTTCATATTGTGCTTTCTCTCACTCAAAAAGAGTATTAAGTCTTCAAGTGTTAAGTCTTCATATATATATATATCAAAAAAAAGTTTTAAAAAAACTTAAAAAAAGTATAGAGGAGTTGAAGGATAGGAATAAACAGGATGCATTTCAGACACAGTACAAATAAAATTCAATCCCTTTTTATTTCGGAATTTCGCATTTTCTTTTATATTTATTCTATTTCTTCACTCTTGCTTACGTTCCGAGGTCTGTCTAAGTGATGTGCGCGGTACAAAGTTCATGGTGCAGAACTCTTTTGATTCATCTTTTGGTTTCTGCTCATACAAAATAGATATGATCTTTTCCAAATTCGGGAATAGCAATGAAGCCTTTTTTAGGCCTATCCATAATACGAATTAGAGTCCAGTTACTCTGTTTCATCTAGAACAGAACGTCAAAATACTCCTTGACTTGAATGAAATCTGGAGTTGTGTCGTATAAGTGAACATTAGTTTCCTTATCATTCAATGAGCATCTTGTATTTCATAGAAATTTGGGGTAATATAGTCCTTACGTAAGGGCCAGCCTATCCAACTTTCAGGCATCAAGATACGTTTAAGGCGTGGATGATTATCATAAGAGATTCCCAACATATCATAAGATTCGCGTTCTTGAAAATCCGCACTTTTCCAAATCCAGAAAACAGACGAGATTCTAGGATGACTCCTTGGGACAAATACTTTTATGCATACCTCTTCTGGTTTATCTACACCATATTGTATTCTCGTAAGATGATACACACTAGCTAAAAATCCGCCTGGTGCTACATCATAGGCAC